GGCTGAGTGGACGAAAGCGTCGGATTGCTAATCCGTTGTGCGATTCATTCGTACCGAGGGTTCGAATCCCTCTCTTTCCGTTTCCCTTAATGACTTAATAGTTTATTTATCTTTCAATTTATTACATAAAAAAAAAAAAATGAAAAATTCTATATAATTAGAAATTAAAAATAGAATTCTTTTCTATTAGAAATCCAAATAGATGAAAAATCGAGTAAAGAACCCCTTTTTTATTCTTCACGTCCAGGATTACGTCCCGGATCATTAGATAGAAATCCGAAAATGAAGAGAGAAACAAAGAATATCACTACTGTGTAAACAAAGAGTTTGAGAGTAAGCATTACACAATCTCCAAGATCATTATTATTTTTTTTTAGGAGAATAGATTCTCTATTTTTATACCACATAATCTATAAAGATTTCATCGAAAGCTTACAGCAGCTTGCCAAACAAAGGCTAAGAGAAAAAAGAGTAGCGGTATGACTGGCATAAAATCTACGATCGGACTCAAAAAAGCGTAGGCTTCGGGTAATTTTACTAATAAAAAACTACTCGAATAAAGGGAAGAATTAAGACAGATCAAACTTAAGATATTAGGCATAACAGACATTTTGTTTTTAAGATAATTGTATTTTGATTGAGTTCTTCATAGAAGGCAAAAATAAAGAAAATAAAAAAAGAAAGATCCAAAATCCTTCTTTTTTTATTTTTTTTATTTAACTTACTCACTCAACCAAAAAACCTTCCATTCTCCTTTGAGAATAGAAAAAATTCGACTTTCATACAATATCTTAATGGAATTATATGTAATGATCAATAAATTGAAGTATAAGTCTATATCTACATGTGTCAAAATACTAACAACAGAATCTAATTGATTCTTTAGATATTTTGGCTGGAATTGACGAACAAGCAATAACAACATTAGTCTTTATTAATGTCAAATAGAAATAAAAGTGGGGCGTGGCCAAGTGGTAAGGCGTCGGGTTTTGATCCCGCTATTCGGAGGTTCGAATCCTTCCGTCCCAGATCAAGAGCATGTGGAATCTTAATTATTTACTGTAATTAAGATTGCATTTTTCCCTTTCTAAAGTGTAATATTGGATAGAATTTGATTCTTTCTGTTAATGACTCTAACCAATAATGAATCTTATCTTTTTTGTTCATTTCAAAAATGAACAAAAAACGCGTATAAGTGTTCAAATGACGCACAGATACAACTAAATCTGTTGGGGATTTAGGCAAGATGGGGTTATAGATTACACGAATTTGAATTTCAAAAAAAGTTGTCATATATGGATCCCCCCATATTTATATAGAATAGAAGTAAGTTTGTTATTTTTTCTTGCTTCCGGGAAAATAAATTCTATTTTTTAAGTTTGTTTTATTTTCATTATTGACATAAAAAATATAGAATTAAAAAACTGAAGATATATTCTATATCTTATGTGATCTTCTGTGCTGACTGTCCTAACTGAACCAAACCAATGACTATTCATGATTCGATAATTGAATCGACCGCATAGCGGTTCCAAATTGAGGAATGTTATGGTAAAACTTCGTTTGAAACGATGTGGTAGAAAGCAACGTGCGACTTGAAGGACACGATCTGTTGTGGATTCGTATATCCACCATTCTCTAATCTAATTAAAGGATGCTCTTGACTCGACATCTTTTATTCTGTTCCACTTGAAACAATATTTTTGTTGGGGTGTAATGGAAATAGTACATGATGGAGCTCGAGTAGAAAGTATTGATTTATTTCTTAAGGGGGAAGGGTCTAGGGTTAGTGTCAATCAATAAGTTGGAACAACTTCGTAAATATATCTTTGATAGAGATATCGAAAGGACCCAAATCAAGCAAGTTTCAAATCTTAAAGTAAATTTTCAAGGAAATTTTCTTGGAAGTGATAAAACCTTTTCGAACAATGTATATATATCGTGCGGGAATCCGCCGTTCATATGATTCTTTGATAGAAAGAACTAACAAAAAGGTATGTTGCTGACATTTTTGAAAGGATTCAAAATCAACGAAGTAATGTCTAAACCCAATGATTCAAAACAAAGATAAAGGATTCCGGAACAAGGAAACATCTTTTCAATTTTCGATTTGAATAAAAATGCAGAATTCAAATCGGTTCTAAATCAGACAAATAAAAGGTATTTGAGACTGCTCAATAAAAAAAATGCTAAAGGATTTTAGCTATTTGAAAGTTATTTAACTTGAGTTATGAGTATACAAATGATTTTTTTTAGTAAAGAAAAAGGGCTTAATTCGTCATTTAATTCATTTGATTATTTTATAGACTTTTGATTATTTTATCGACTTTTTTTATTTGCCGTTATAATCCCTAACTTTTAATCATTTTTCTCGAGCCGTACGAGGAGAAAACTTCCTATACGTTTCCAAGGGGGGTTGTTGATCTAATCTATCCCAATGAGCCGTCTATCGAATCGTTGCAATTGATGTTCGGTCCCGAAGAGAGGGAAGAGATCTGCGGAAAGTGGGTTTTTATGATCCAATAAAGAATCAAACTTATTTGAATGTTCCGGCTATCCTAGATTTTCTTGAAAAAGGCGCTCAACCTACCGAAACAGTTTATGATATTTTAAAGAGGGCCGAGGTTTTAAAATAATTTAGCCTGAATTTAAAGAAGTAAAATAAAAAAAAAGAGCGAATGAGGTTCTAGCTTAGTATAACTTTTTTTATTCTTCCTTTTCTATTCATCTATTTTTTTCGATTTTTTATGTAGTGCTAATCCAACACAAGTTTTTTATACTTAACTTCGATTTCCCTTTCAGATATTCCTATTTTTTATTTTTCTTATAAATTTTTTTAGATTAGAAAATTATTAGATATATTTTATATAATATATCGATAATTGTTATGTTATATATTCTAATATAAATATATTATAAATATATATATTTTTTTCTTTCTACATTGTAATTGTATTTTAAATATTGACAAGAGTGTATTGAACAAATATAATTCAATACTGAAGTAAAAATGAATAAAAAATTGTATGTCTTCCGCCCAATATATAGATTTTTTTTACTTTATTCAGGGATTCAGTGAATTTGTTGCAATCCAAAATTGGGATTCAAAAAAAATAGATACGATTTGGCCTAGAAATGCTTTTTTGCATATAAGAATTTCTTATATTGTCATCTGATCTGTTTGTTTTTATGTTCATAATTCATTAGAAAACTTTGTTTGGATTTATTGGGAATTCAACATTTTGATTACAGATTCAAATCAAAGTGTTTATTTCCATTTTTTTGATCCCAATTGTATCTATATAACATATCTATTTTGGGGGTTGCTAACTCAACGGTAGAGTACTCGGCTTTTAAGTGCGGCTAGGATCTTTTACATATTTAGATGAAGCAAGGGATTCGTCTACATCATCGGTAGAGTTTATCAGACCACGACTGATCCTTAAAGGAAATGAATGGAAAAAAGAGCATGTCGTATCAATAGAGAATTAAGAGAATATTTAATTATTATCAAATCGGTACCAAACCTTATTTGAATTTAACGAAATTAATTCTAAAGTTGGGTCGATTGAATAAATGGATCGAGCCTTAATGGTGCAAATTCTAGGGAAAGAAAGAGCAACGAGCTTATCTTCGTAATTTGAATGATTACCCGATCTAATTAAACGTTAAAAAAAAATTAGTGCCTGATGCGGGAAAGGCTTCTCCCACGGGTGGATTATTTTGTTTTTAGTGAATCCTAACTATTCTATTAGATGATCCATTTTCTATATGGAGATGAATGTGTAGAAGAAACAGTATATTGATAAAGATACTTTTTCAAAATCAAAAGAGCGATTGAGTTGAAAAAATAAAGGATTTCTAACCATCTTGTTTTGTTACCCTATAACAAAAAATAAATTTGATGAAAAAAAAATAGAGAATCCGTTGATGAATTTACCTGTTTCCGAGGTACCTATTATTTCAAAAGAAAATACCTTGTTTTGACTGTATCGCACTATGTATCATTTGATAATCCAAGAAACCTCCTGCTTTTTTCAGTCTAATTAAAAATGCAAGAATTCCAAAGATATATGGAACTAGATAGGTCTTGGCAACACCACTTTTTATATCCACTTATCTTTCAGGAATATATTTATGGATTTGCATATGATCATGGTTTAAAGAAACCTATTTTGTTGGAAAATGCAGGCAATAATAAATACAGTTTTATAATTGTGAAACATTTAATTACCCGAATGTATCAACAGAATCATTATCATTTAATTTTTTCTGCTCATAATTATAACCAAAATGACTTTTTTGTGCACAAGCACAAGAATAATTTGTATTATCAAATCATATTAGAAGGATTTGCAGTCATTGTGGAAATTCCATTTTCGCTACTGTTAATATCTTTCCGGGAGTCAAAACAAAAAAAAATAGTAAAATCTCCTAATTTGAGATCAATTCATTCAATATTTCCTTTTTTCGAGGATAAATTATTACATTTAAATTATGTGTTAGAGATATTAATACCTTACCCTATCCATCTAGAAATCTTGGTTCAAACTATTCGTTATTGGGTGAAAGATGCTTCGTCTTTGCATTTATTACGATTCTTTCTTTATGAGTATTATAATTGGAATAGTCTTATTACTCCCCAAAAATTCATTTCTACTTGGTCAAAAAAGAATCAACGATTATTCTTGTTCCTATATAATTTTTATGTATGTGAATACGAATCCATTTTCATTTTTCTCTGTAACCAATCTTCTCATTTACGATCAACATCTTTTGGAGCCTTTCTTGAACGAATCCTTTTTTATGGAAAGCTCGAATATCTAGGCAAAGTTTTTCCTTTTACTAAGGAGTTTCGCCTGCGCCTTATCTTATGGCTTTTCAAAGACCCTTTCCTGCATTATGTTAGGTATCGGGGAAAATCAATTCTGGCTTCAAAAGGGGCATCTCTTCTGATGCATAAATGGAAATATTATCTTATTCATTTTTTGCAATGCCAT